GCTTTTGGCATATTTTATCATTTCATAAATATGAGTCAGAGATATATGGATATATCCATTTCAGGTTAAAAAAGATTCCTTATTTATTTTATGTATGTATGTATGCGGTTGTTTCTTTAGTGAGTGTGATTATCCCTGCCTTTGCTTATGTCTTGGGTTAGAACAAATTACTATAATTCGCCCCCGCCTACGGATTAGCCGGCATTTTTCACAAATTTTACGAACGGAAGCTCTTATTTTCATATTTATTATTCCTTATCTTAAATCTGAATCTATTTCTTGGAAGAAAATAAGTTTCTTGAAATTTTGTGTATCTTGCATCATATTCGCACGCAAGGAGTCTTCAAATAAAAAAACCAATTAATCCTTCGAATTTTTGTTGCGGAGTCAATAAATTGTGCGTCTCCTGATTGAATCATAACAACTTGTTTCAATTTTGACTCTATTTCCTTGTAGTATCATTAAAAAACTATGTCGAATCTTTACTGAAACATAATCTAGAATCAGATCTTCAGTATTTAAAAGAACCCGGAACATGGGGTTGGGAGGCGATTCGGTAACTTAATCTTTATTAATATTTTTTTGTTTTGTTCGGTCATTAGAGGTAAAACCCCCGTGAAGTATCAACTAATCGAGGCGAAACAATATTGGATAACTCGTCTCTTTTCTTTGTTTTTATATATATATATATTTTTTTATATATTATATATATAATATATTTATAAATTAAAAATAGAATATAATAATAAATATATAAAATATATATAATATAATATATTTATAAATATATAATAATTATATAATTTTATATAGTATAGTACGCTTCAGATCCAATTTGTATATTAAAAGGATTACCATATATAACACAAAATTTCTCCGCCGATTCCCTCTAACCGAGCCTCCCGGTCTGTCATTATACCTCGAGAAGTAGAAATAATTACAATCCCCATCCCGCCTAAAATTCGAGGAATTCGTTGAGAGTTGGAATAAATTCGTAGACCGGGTCTACTGATTCGTTTTAAATTTAAAATATTTCTATAGGGCCTTTTTGTAGTCCTTCTGTGTTGTAATGTTAAAACCAAAAAATTTTTGTTATTTTCTCGATGTGTTCTCACATTTTCGATAAAACCTTCTTGTAAAAGTATCTTAACAATATTTTCCGTAATATTAGTAAATGTTATTCGAACCACCCTTTTTTTATTCCTATCGGCATTTCGTATAGAGGTTATTATCTCGGCAATAGTATCCCTACCCATGGTAAGCTAAAATTATTAGTGAATCTAAATTAGATATAATCAACATGTTTTTTTCCGTATTTGGTTATTTATAAATATGACTAATCAATAACGATATATGCGTGAGATACAATCTTAGTTCTTTAAAATACTCCAACTATACATGATCTCGATTTATAATACCTCGGGAGCTAATGAAACTATTTTAGTAAAATTTAATTGTCTTAATTCCCGGGCGATCGCGCCAAAAATTCGCGTTCCTTTTGGATTTCCTTCTTGATCAATAACAACCGCAGCGTTGTCATCATATCGTATTATCATACCGTTGTCACGTTTGAGTTCTTTACAGGTACGCACAATTACAGCTCTGACCACTTCTGATCTTTTTAGGGGCATATTTGGTACTGCTTCTTTAATCACAGCAACAATAACGTCACCAATATGAGCATATCGACGGTTGCTAGCTCCTATGATTCGAATACACATTAATTCTCGAGCCCCGCTGTTATCTGCTACATTTAAATAGGTCTGAGGTTGAATCATATCATTTTGAAATCTGTTCTTTCAATGCAAAGGACGAAGAAAAAAAAAAAAAGAAATATTCGTTGTCTAAAATAAAAAATTTGCAATTTTCCAAGACCCATTTCATTTCTTTTGGTTCTACTTTGTTTATCCCTTATTCCGAAATAATGAATTGAGTCCGTAGAGGCATTTTTGATGCGGCTATTGAAATTGCCCTTCTAGCTATATTTTCTGTTACTCCGGTCATTTCATAAAGTATTCGACCTGGTTTAACAACAGCTACCCAATATTCGGGGGATCCTTTTCCCGAGCCCATACGCGTTTCGGCAGGTCTTACTGTAACTGGTTTATCTGGAAATATCCGTACCCATATTTTTCCACCACGACGTACATTTCGTGTCATTGCTCGACGACCTGCTTCTATTTGTCTAGATGTGATCCAAGCGGGTTCAAGTGCCCGAAGAGCATATTTACCAAAACATATATGATTCCCTCGATATGATATTCCTTTCATTCTTCCTCTGTGTTGTTTACGGAATCTGGTTCTTTTGGGGTTATAGTTGATGGTTGTTTCTCAATCCCATCTCTACTACAGAACCATACATGAGAATTTCTTCTCATATGGCTCCTCGCGATTTGCTTTTAATAAAAAATCAATTGATATATTTATTTATTTATAGTTTACAGCGAATCTTGATATCTTTTGAGATACAATCTAATCTAGTAGTAATTTGTGTATCTGG